TGGTATTAGAATTCAAATGAAAACCACCCGATTGCAGGTAATGCCAGAATTTTTGATTTTGTGAGGATCAATCAAATAAGGTTTTCATTAGAAAAAGATTCTATAAAAGCAATGATAAATAGATACTAATAGAGCAAGAAAAGAAGGAAATAAAAAAACATAGTATAGAAAAGATATCCAAAATGATATAGAAATCACTATCCTACCCTTAGTTTTTATTTCCTTAATTTAATATTGAATTGGTTTTTATTTCCTTAATTTATTTTATTTCCTTAATTTAATTGAATTTCGTTTGATTAGAGCAAAGTTCCTTAAAAACCTCTGCCTTTTTTAAAATATCCTGAACAGTTCCTGTAGGCTGAGCGCCTTTTTCAAGGAAATAGAGAATAGCGGGAACGTTTAAATAAGTTTGATTCTTGATCGGATCATAAAAACCCACTTTCCGAAGATCTCTTCCTTCTCTTCGGGATCGAACATCAATTGCAACGATTCGATAGACGGCTCATCGGGATAGATGTAGATGAAAAAGAACCCCCCCCTAGAACCGTATAGGAAGTTTTATCCTCGTACGGCTCGAGAAAAAATGATTCGAAGTTTTGTCTATGGATAAAATTAGAATAAATAGTAAAGGAATCCGTAAAAGAAATTAGCCTATAATTTAACTCATAGTCATTTTTATTTAGCTTCCTTCCTGAAATGAAAACTAAAAAATCATTTGTACTCATAACTCAAGTTCAATAATTCTCAAATATATTAAAGAAAATTAAGATATTTTTTTATTGAGTGGTCTTTAACCCCCCCTTTTTTTGTCTCGTTGAAAATCTATTTGGATTCTTTATTCGGATCTGTGAGACAATTGAAGCGGTGTTTCCTTGTTCTGGGATCCTTTATCTTTGTTTTAAATCATTGGGTTTAGACATTACTTCGGTGCTTCTTAATCCTTTCAAAATGGTAGCAACATACCCCTTTTGTGATTTCTTTCTATCAAAGAATCATACCGACGGTTGATTCGTGCGCGATACACTGTGGATCGAAAAAGTTTTTGCGGTTCCAACAATTTTTTGAATTGAAAATTTGCTCGAATCGGATTCTTTCGATTTCTATATCGAAGATATACTTACGAAGTTGTTCCAATTTATTGATTGGCATTAACCCTAGATCGTTGCCCCTGAGAAATTAATAAATACTTTCTACTCGAGCTCCATCATGAACTATTTACATTACAACCCAATAAAAAAAGAAGGGTTCTAGTAGAATAGAACAAACGACGTCGAGCCAAGAGCACCTTCATTCCTATATAAAATAAAATGGTGGATGTAAGAATAAGAATCCACACCGGATCGTGTCCTTCAAGTCGCACGTTGCTTTCTACCACATCGTTTTAAACGAAGTTTTACCATAACATTCCTCTAATTTGGAACCAGTATGGAATTGATTCAATTATGGAATCATGAATAGTCATTGGTTCAGTCGGTACAGAGACATAGTCATTTATATTTTTTCTTAGCTACATAGATAATAATAGATAATAAAGATTTTTCTGAAGAAATCTTAGCAAGACCTGGGCTTTTTTTGTATGAACGCAACTTTTTTCTATAAATTTCTATCTCAAAAAAATATCTAACAGAAATATCCAGAAATCAAAATATAGAAATAACATAACTAACAGAAATAACACGAATAAAGAAATTCTATTTGACTCTGCCTGTTCAAGTGACTCAATAAGATAGACTGACCCATTTCCAACTTCCTAAAGATTCAACCCATAAGGAATCATTACAAAGCTTGATAATTGAAAAAGTTTCCTACTTCGACATCATTATTTGAGTCAAGTTTTACTTTTTACAGTAAAGACTACATTTGATTATCATAAGAAATAAATATTTCTGTTTCTTTTCGAATAGAATTGTCAATGATTTAAAGCAAATAAGCTAAATAGATCGAACAATAAAAAGAAATATCATTGTTAAATATTTAAATTTGAATATTTTAGGGATGCAAATTATTTTTCACAAAAATAGAAAGACTATTGTCACTGAATATAGGATAACAATACATACCTATAGGCTAAACACTTCCTCGTTTTATATGTATTTTCATATTTTGTTTAACCTGAGGTTAAGTAATCTTTCTGCAACTGTGATATATGTCCCATCTTATCTTTATCTGGATCACAAAAGGATTCAGTTTAGTTCAATTTGTGAAAAAATGAGATATGATTCCGAAAAGAATCATTCAAAATAAAAAAAGAAAGAAGAATAATATTCTATACAATATTAGACCTTGAAACAGAACCTTGTTGAACAAAAAAGATGTATTCGGATACAATGGATATGCTCTGGGACGGAAGGATTCGAACCTCCGAATAGCGGGACCAAAACCCGTTGCCTTACCACTTGGCTACGCCCCATTTCTATTTTTATTCGACACTAATACTAATAAAGAATAATATTGGTATTAAGTGTTCGTCAATTCCAGTCCAACTATCTATAGACTAGAGAAAATCTTTCTTCTTTATAGAATATATTATAGATTCGTGCTAGGATTTTGACATGTGTATATCTAGAATTCAACTGAATTTATTGATCATTACATATAATTCAATTAAGATATTGTATGAAAGTATGATTTCTTCTATTCTCCTTTGAGGATTGGAGGATTTTTGATTGAGCGGAAAAAGAAGGATTTTTTTGTCTACCTTACTTTCTTCATTTTTCCTTATATCAATAACTCAATCAAAATGCAATTATCTCGACGAACAAAATGTCTGTTATGCTTAATATCTTTAGTTTGATCTGTCTTAATTCTACCCTTTATCCGAGTAGTCTTTTCTTCGCCAAATTGCCCGAAGCCTATGCTTTTTTGAATCCAATCGTAGATGTTATGCCAGTCATACCTCTGTTCTTTTTTCTTTTAGCCTTTGTTTGGCAAGCTGCTGTAAGTTTTCGATAAGATCTTGAATACTATCCTAGAAAATTCATGATTTATTCGAGAAAAATTATAACAATTGATAAGATCAAATAAGTCTGGGAGTATGAACCTTCAATTCAAACATTGAAATTCTTGGATAGCCGCGAGAAATTCCGCTCGCCCCATTTCCCGATTCTAATCCTTTTTCCGGCGAAAGACCTTATTAGGTTAGGGTCCCTTAGAATATCTAATTGTGGGTATGAAAGTGATTTGTGGTAATCAAAGACTCTTATTACAAATTTCAACTTCATTTGAATTTCTGAACATTCTTTTCTATTTCTAGAATTCATTTCTTGGTGTCAAAATAGGATATGTGATATAAAAATGGAGGATCTATTATCTTTTCTCGTTTTTCTTTTTCAAAAAATGATCTTGGAGGTTGTGTAATGCTTACTCTCAAACTTTTCGTTTACACAGTAGTAATATTCTTTGTTTCTCTCTTCATCTTTGGATTCCTATCCAATGATCCAGGACGTAATCCTGGACGTGAAGAATAAAATAAAAATTTTGTTTTTCTTGCTTGATTTTCCAATTTTCTTAAGATTTTATTTTCTATATTCCATACGTTTAACTAGGAAAAAATCAAAAGGGGTTTGCGAAATTTGAAAGAAAAAAATAGAAAGTCATCAACGGAAACGGAAAGAGAGGGATTCGAACCCTCGGTACGAATAACTCGTACAACGGATTAGCAATCCGCCGCTTTCGTCCACTCAGCCATCTCTCCCAATTGAAAAAGATAATTACTATGTTACATTACACATCAAGTAAGGATTAAAGAAAGTATTTCTTTCACATTCTTTATCGTTATTATATAATTAGGAATTCCATTTAGATGCTCGAAAGATCCAAATAGAAAGATAAATAAAGAAGACCTTCTTGCTTTTATTTTGTTCGAAGTGCCTTTTGGGCCTGGCCCGGTAAATACCCAGCCGGGCCTTTTTTTGTTCCAACGAATTCCCTTTATTTATAGGTATTTATAGGTATAGGAAACATACTCTAAATAAGATACCCAATTTGGTATCTGTGTAAGAATTTCCATTGTGGGGTTTACATATACTTATCATTTTTGTTATAATAGAAATTGAGAAGGATTTTTGATTCAAAAGAATCAATTAAGTATGTTTTGTAGTTTCTTATGTCATTCGGCAAACCCAATTTTAGATTCAAATCCAAGAATCATTCAGGAATTCTCAGTCAACGAATAGTTAAGGGTTCCCATTTGTCATAAATTTTGGCTTTTTTGAATGAAAATATACATTTGATTGTTCAATAGAAAAGTGAGGGGAAGTTTTTCGGCATTCGAAGGGGTGGATCAACTACAATCAAAAGGGGAAAGGGGTTTCTTTTAGAATTTTTATAAATTTAGAAAAAGGATTAAATTAAAAAAGGGATGCAAGTACAATAAACTAAAGTTTAGTAATCCAACCCAGAAAATTTTATCCTATTGTGTATCGTTTTGGCGGCATGGCCGAGTGGTAAGGCGGGGGACTGCAAATCCTTTTTCCCCAGTTCAAATCCGGGTGCCGCCTCATCAACAAACGAATCAAAATCTCTTATCTGCTGATATAAATCACCCAAATTTTCCCCAGTAGAACAGAATAAGGGGATTGTTGATACTTGGTTGATTCTAAACATCTATTCTGGGGATTTTGTAAAAGATTGGAAATCTTTCAATCTAAAATTCAAAGAAAGATTATAATGGTCGAAGCAAGACTTCCCGATTCCCTTCTACTGCTAATGTAATATCTACTGATTGGGTCTTGAATTTCATTGGCATAGCCGGCGGCTAACTAGTTGTGGAAAGTCCTTTATGTAATCTACATATTATAGACTCGCGAGAATCTCTGAGTGTTCAGGCATTCAATCACTATTATATTGAGATTGGATGGATAATTTACTTTTTTATAGAAAAAGTGAAAATTTTTATTCTTTTTTTTGAAACCCCTCGTCAAGAGTATATTATACTATCCCCCAACTGCTTCAGAGAGACAATCGGGAAAGGGTACGGATTAGATCAAATAGGAAATAAAAGTATGTAATAGATAGCAATTGATCTTTGAAGTTGAAGGGCAACAAAGAATGGGCCCTCTTTTTTTTTTACTATATGTTCCATTAGTAACATTCCTTTGTAGCATCATTGTGTATTTTACTTGTGTTTAGTCTTTCCCGATTAGAAATCATATAGTAATTTTTTAGAAATGGATTTATTTGATTGGTTCATCAATAGTGTTGGGCCAGAATCCCTTTTTGACTCTGGACCATGGATTCTACTATTATTAGTGAGCAATACAATAATGGAATATTTCTATCATAAAGATAAGGGACATAATTGACATGGATATAGTAAGTCTCGCTTGGGCTGCTTTAATGGTAGTCTTTACATTTTCCCTTTCACTCGTAGTATGGGGAAGAAGTGGACTTTAGAAGCACTACTAATTTAGTTGAGGAATGAAACGGTATCAATTGTTTTATAGATCGTTCTGCAACGCATTTTTTATTTGATTTGAAAATTATTTCAATTCAAAATATATTCATTTCGAAATTCCATTGGATTCTAGTGGAGAAATGTATTGTATAACAGTAAAACAATTATTTCAGAAAGAAAGATAATTGGGTCCTACGTTAATTCCATATATGGATTAATCACTACATATATTGTAGATATAGATAGAAGCTAATATAGTATACCAACTTTATTAGAAAGTCAAGTACAACTTTATACACTACTATAACAGTAATAGAGAGTATGGTAAGAAAGAAATTTCTTTCTTACCATACTCTCGGATCTCATAGAATACCGCCCATTATAGCCCGTTGATTTCATTTAAGACGCAAAAAAAGAATCCTTTTGATTTGATTTCTTCAACTATTGATAAGAACTCAGAAGTCAAGTTTCATTTCAAGTAATTAATTATTTTGACTGACTGTTTTTACGTAAATGATAAGTAGAAAAGCAGTAGGAACTAAAATGAACAGTGCAGTAGCAATAAATGCAAGAATATTTACTTCCATAATCTCAATCTCATCGTTTTTTTATTTCACAATAACTCGGGATTTAATCCCATAGAGATGATAAATCTTTCACCTGTCAATTCAATGAATGCATTACCTATCGATGATCTTGAATCGGATCAATATCATGAATAACAATATCTGAGCTATTAAATTAATTCGTCGTCGAGAATTGAATAGTATAACATACGAAGATCTTTTATCCATACCGAATCCAAGATGGGATTCCCGGACCAATAAAAAATTCCTTTATTTATCCTTCTTTTCTGTTCTTTCTTTTCTATAACTTACCTTAGGTGTTCCGTGTAGAACCATCAAATGAAGTATCCTCGTCCGTTTCCATTAACTTAACTACAAAACCCCAACAAACAATACAAGCGAAGTGGAAAAAAAGAGGAATTAGGTTGTAAATTTGAATGATCCCATTTTCTTTGGAAGACAAAGAAGTATGAGAAAGATGAGTCGCGGGAGAAAAGATGGAATATTCTATCAACTTCACTATTTTAATTATTTTCATTTTAGTTTAGGGTTTGTTCTTTCTTCGACAGAATCCTGAAAAAAAGAGGGGAAACCCCTTCGGAATTAAATTATGCTCTCTGTCCCTTCTTTCATTTCACATAAAACGGAGAGGTTAATTGATGTACTTATTGGATCCGTCGGGACTGACGGGGCTCGAACCCGCAACGTCCGCCTTGACAGGGCGGTGCTCTTGCCTATTGAACTACAATCCCAGGGAAATAAGAAGAGATCTAGCAGAAAATTTGGATTCTTTTTTCTTCTCTCTTATCAGGTATTTCTTAAGAACAAGAGGGCTCTACCATCTGATAGTAGATTGGCGAATTGTTGGGCCGAGCTGGATTTGAACCAGCGTAGACATATTGTCAACGAATTTACAGTCCGTCCCCATTAACCACTCGGGCATCGACCCAACGCCTAATTAGACGTTCCATAATCAACTTTCTTTCGTCTCCCAGGCGGACAAATCCATTTCACTTTTGATAAAATATATAAAATCAAACTGCCACGGATAGACTGAGGAGTTGACAAATCCATTTCACTTTTGATAAAATTCTACTCCTATGGTCTTGGTATACCCCTAGAGGGACTTGAACCCTCGTTTTCTCCGTGAAAGAGAGAGGTCGTAACCACTGGACCATAGGGGCACCAATGGACCATAGGGGCCTATGGCCACCTTTATTCATAAATAAACTAGAAATAATAGTTGCTGAGGGCCGGCCACCTTTAGGAAATCAAAAAGCACTACACAATACAAATACAATAGGGAATAAGGCCTAAGGCCACCTTAACTTAATATAAAATATAAATCAGCCGAGGGACACCTTTAGAAGATGAATAGGATATGAATCAAACCGAAAATCTCGTTCACTTTTCTGGGGGTTAATGGTAATCAAACTTTACCATTAAACTATACAATGGATCCAAGAGACGGTACCTCTGAATCAGCAGGAGATGAAAAAAAGGATTTACCAAAGTCTGATTTGGGAATTCTATTGAGCC